GATTACAGTCATAGCAGTATGGTATATGTAACGTTGTTGCCCCAGTTTGAGACCGAAAGACATGACACGGTAGCAAAATGTTCCCCACTGGGGAATACTGAGGTTTTATGCATATCTTCTGGCGCCATCTTTATTTGATTGTACCCTGAGAACCCATCTAATAATTCATGCCCCGCTTTATTGTCAACCAAGATGTCAATGTGTGGCAAAGGGAAATCATCCTTGGGACCGGCTTTGTTGAGGTCACGAAAGTCAACGCACATGCGGACTCTGCCGTCCTTTTTCGGGACAGGAACTATGTTGGCTAACCATTCGGGGTATTCCGTCACTACAAGAAATCCTGCCTTTAGCTGCTTCTCTACTTCCTCTTTGATTTTCAAATGTCTATTCGGGCCTCATTCTCCAAAGTTTCTGCTTGACTGGCTTGGCATCAAGGATACAAAGGGATTTTTTTCGAAATTCTGTCTGTGCTGAGTCCAGGCATATCATCGTAGGACCATGCAAAGGCATCCTTGTATTCTTTCAAAAGGTCAAGCCGTTCTTCGAGAGTCAAAGTGGTTCCTATCCTAACCTCTTGGGGTTCGTCTGCGGTCCCTAAATGAATGGGTTGGGTTTCTTCCATGACGGGAAAAGCCTTTACGCTTTGAGCCGGGTATGAATCAAATAAAAAATAAAGTGAACCGGATATCCCCCTGCTTCAGAAGTTGGAAAAGATTCCGGAAATTGAAGCGTGCTATAAGGCTCCATAGTGGTGACTCGATATACAGCCTTCACTTGGTCAACGGAACCAGGATTGGTTGGATCTGCTGCTTCAACTCGGTCAAATGCAACTGCTGGTCTTGGTGCTATATGTTGCTGGGGCTAAAAGTGAACTATGCCAATCACATTGATTAGGACCCATCACATCATTAACCGGTACCAATCAATCATCCAAGGCAGGGCCCTCCCTATCTCATCTTTTCTAAGCCAATTTTATTAGGGATCACCTGACCACCCAACCCCTGACGTCAATCCCATGAGCTCGGGAGAAGAATCTGAAGTGACCACCTGAAGTAGAGGTGCCATCTCCTTCATCAAGATGCAAGCAAAGGCGACCAGCTTTAGGAACTCCTTCTCTATCGTTCGAGTGTATCCCTATTTTCTTATCCAGATGTAAACGAGCAAGGTTCAGGCACTTTCCTTTAACATAGGAGAAGAGGTTCTTTGATTACTATTTAGCTCGTGCTCTAATCAAAGGGGTTGCTCACTCAGGCATCACCGCTAGCGATAGTCGTAACTCCACCAGGCTCTTGGCCTCTCTTGGCTCGTTGGTTTGGGAAAGCAGGTACTTAAAGAGTAAGCGCTTTCATCGATTTAGGGAACTACTCCCGGGTGGTAAGAAGATGCCTCGGGTCCTATAGTTTTTTTCTGCCGCTACTGGTCGATCGAACCAAAATCAAAAGCAGACAATCCAACTCACGTGAGAGATGGTAACGAACCCCTAATCAACATGGAATGCGGCCTCTCAGACCTATTCAAAGATGGGTAAGTTGGCCTAAGTGTCTTTTAGAGTTGGAAGAAGGTGCATGAGACAAAACAGGAAAATAGAAGTCTGTCGGTCTATTTTGCTGAACTGCGAAGTCTTTGGCAGGAGTTAGATCACTATCAGGACTTTCAGGCTGACTGTTCGGCAGACGCTCATAAATTCAAGAAGATAGTGGAGAAAGACCTTTCAATCTGTGGTTACCGATCAAGCCTCTCTTTCCTATCCGAGATAGCTAGTCGTCACCTTCAGTCGCAGCGGTGGCCCTTTTCCTCCTTTGGTCTTTCTTTTGAAATAAGGACTTAGCCCGTGGGTCAGCAGCGATATGGTTTTCTTACCGTTAACTCCCCCTCTGACCATGGGTAGCTGGCTTGATGATTGATCTCGGTGAGTTCCACCCGTCTATCTTCTAAGGCCTTTTGCCCTAGATCTAGAGCTAGAGTTGAAAGGGCTCTCAGTAAGGTTGGTTCTAGAGTACGGAATAAGAAGAAGATCTTTGAAGTCACTAGGGATCAAGAAAGGATCCGCGTGCAAGAGCTAGTCACTAAATGAAATAAGTCTCTTCCACCTATAGGTGATGGAGAGTCTTCCTAGTGCAAAGAGAAAGGATAAGAGCGCAATCTTGAGCTGGTCATATAAGAAAGGCAAGGCTCTGACTTTAGCTAGGCACGCACCTTGGTAGTAGGACGTGAAGCTGTTCACTCTGCTTTCCCTGGTTCCGGTTTACCTGTCGAAGGTGGTATGGCATTGGTTTTTATAGAATATAAAAAGAAAGAAAAAGAAATGCCTGCTAGATCAGTAGTTCATTACGCAGACAGCCTAGCACAACTAACAGAGGAAACTTCTTGTCTAAATTACGGAGTAAGCGGGCTTCTAAATGTGGTATTTCGTTAGTGATTCTTTCAGGTCCGTGGCTTGTCACATGAGTTTTGAATTTCATATTTCCGTATGTGGAAAGAAGTATAAATATCTTCATAT